GAAGAACACCCAACATACAGATGCACACTCCCCCATGTGAAATATTCATCTTCATTGGAGCTTTTTGGTAGTAGTCGTGACCAACAGCCATAGCCATCAGCTGTCGGCTCGTTGGTAAGGCAAGAGCTTCAAGCCCGATTTCTGGTGGCATATCCCCTACACAAGCACCACCCGACGAAGGGGGGACGGGGAAAGCTACAGGCCCAAAACCTTCGACCCTTCTTTCTAAATGGGGGTGCCCGGAGCACCTCATCTTGTCATTTCGTCGTTGCTCATTCCCGTTAGGCCGAAGTGTTTGGCGTTTCCTTCTCCGCGCCCGTTCATGCTTCGCTGACCTATCGCGTGGTAAAAAGAAGAAAGTACGAAAGAATAGTAAACGGAGCACACCGCAGAAAGATTCTAAATATGAGAAGTCCCCCTTGGATTCGAGAAGAAGAAAATGAAGAACAGGAACGAAACGAAATAAGGCGTTTCTAGCTCTAGTTTCGGATGAGCTTCTCCCAATTATGTCTGGTAATAGAATAGGGCGGCTTGCTCTGACCAAGACTCCACTTTTTGCTCTGTCCATGGAGCGTATGAATTTCCTGGAATGTAGATAGACCAAAAGAGGGAATGAAGAGATAGGAATAGGAATTATAGTACCATTGGAAAAAGGGGCACCCGTGGAAACATCTCTACTGACGAACCATTTCAATAGTACGGGTGCTGCCGTGCCACGAGGCACGACCATAAAAATAATAAAAAAGAAAAAGTTATGTAGTTGGACCATCAGCTCTATCCGTTCGAGTTTCACTTCTCTAAAGAAGATAAGACGCTAAAACTGAAAGTGTTCGCAATGCATACCGAAAGGATACCAATGAAGCCGACCATTAATGACTAGTTCGAACACCAGGAGCGGTCTGATCCCTTATTTGATCAGATAGACTGCTCTTAGAAACATAAAACAAAAGCAAACTCTCATAGTTCGGAGCCCAGCTCCAACTACTTCTTCTTAAGTGAGGTTTCTTATAGTTGAAAATTCCTTCTCGGGGTCTTCCTTTCTACTCCTAATGGTAGTGCGCATCTCAAACTATGAGGGGCCTTTGAAGCCCGCACCACAAACTGCTACAGCATAAACATAGGCTGGTAGTATGAATTGTCCCAAACTGCATAAAAGCTTATGTCTTCATATAGGAAGAACCTCCCAATAGCTCTCCTAGCCGCTGCATGCAACCTCTGCGAAAATACTGATTTCATCGAGGGTTGTACTACTGTTTTCTTCAAAAGAAGGAAAAAAGAGACTCAACTTCTTTTTCTCGTAGCGCCTGATGCAGAGAGACCGCTCCGCAAAGATTCCCCAATACCACTGTCATCAAAATCCTCCGTACGACAGCCCTGCCCTCTCTAGGCTAGGCTCCTCTGTTACATCAACTAGATCCACTCCCACCGAAAAGAAATTCCTTTTTTTTTTTACCGGCCAATCCTAATTTCAAATAAAGCACTCTTCCTCATTTGTTTCTCTTTTCTTGCCTTCTTTATTAGTGAAGGGGATCCTCGAGAAAGCTCTTTGGCCAATTCTGTAGAATTTTGGCATATGGCGATGTTATTTCCAGCCAAACATGCCAAGTGGAATTTCAATCTTATTTTTCATTTTTCTCGCCTGAGTACTTGTTGCCGCAGAGCTTGCATTGGACATTTGATCTATCAAATTTGGTGGCAAACTGCCAACAAAGGTCTGTTGGGTTTCTACTCAGTTGATTTGGCTGTCTTATTAGTTGCTGTCTTGAATTGGTTGGGAGACACAAAGGGGCTGCTCCAAAAGAGATGTTACAAACATGGTATCAGAGCCTTGATTCTGCCAGCCGTGGGTGTGGGAAGAGGTGTCCTTTAGGTACATGCCAACTGTTTGACAAAAGGCGCTTTCAATATCAGTGAATTGGTGCTTCAGTATGGAATTTGGTCAAACCAGCGGTTAAACGGTTTTTGAAAAAGTGTCATAGAGTTTCAGCTAGATTGAGACTAAAAGAGCTGTTAGCTAAGCCTTCGATCTTCTTTGCTTCTCCTTCTCTGTATAGGATCGATAAGTCATATCCGTTTTCCTATTTTATCTTTTCGGCTGGTTTTCTAAACACATTTCCAAGGGTCCTTAGCATTCGTAATTCTTATCTAAGAAACTAGAAAGAGAGAGGTTAGTTAAATAAGCATAAAAAGAAGAGTAAGGGGGCCCCGGGGGAGCATGGTTTGGCCATAGACGCGGGATTAGGATACCGCTATTTGACGAATCCTGTTTCCCAGCTCTCAGTCCTGTTCCCTTTCACGGAACACTTTATAGATAGGCTTTTTTCTCCGATTGCAGCTTACTATTATAATGAGTTATTCAAAATTCTCTCGACAGGTTTGAGAGCGCAGGGGGAGACCAGAGGTTTGGAACCCTGAGCCTAAGGCCTTCAATGGTGCTCGGAGTTCCAAGGAAGGCCTTAGGCCAACGTGTTCGATGTCTAACAGTTTTTCAGAGTGGCTCATATACCGGAAGCAGATAAAGTTAGCATTACTTCCATGTATCTTGTGGGTGATGAAAAAACTATGGTGGAAACCCAGAGTTGAGGATTCTTCACGCCAACCTATCACCGATTGGCCAGAGATGAAACAAGAGCTGAGAAAGATGTTTTTGCCGTGTAATGTCCAATGGCTAGCAAGAGACTGATTAAGGCGTTTGAGGCAAACAAACGGGTTCAGTTAGAGAGTATATGAAGAGCTTCCAATCTCTGATGCTCGAAGTGGGTAGTATAAGTGAGGAAGAAAAGCTTTACAACTTTATGCTGGATTTCAGTTGTAGGTTCAGAACGCACTTAGGAGGGAGAAAGTGAATAACCTCGCTTCAGCTATCACGGTAGCAGAGAGTTTAATGGACTTCAAAGGAAGTTCAGATGGGGCAGACAAGAACAAAAACTCTAAAGGCAAGAAGAAGTTCAGTGGGAAGAACGATCATGAAGCATCAACATCCAAAACAAATGTTGACAACAAGGGCAAAGGCAAAGCGCTGGATCCCGGGTGTTTCATTTGCGGCGGTCCCCAGTCCGAAGAGAGAGAAACTCAATGCCTTGATTGCTGAAGAAGACGAAGCGCCGGTTGAAGAAACCACTTCGAGGGTCAATCCACTTCAACTCTGGAATTCCATTAGACAAGAGAGTCGATCAGATACTAGGCTAATGTTCGTGAATGTAAAAGTCAATGGACAGGTTGTGAGGGAAATGGTTGACACCGGTGCTACTCATAACTTCCTTTCTGATCGGATCGTAGCGCGGCTAGGCCTACGGGTTGATAAGGGGAACAGCAAAATGAAGGCGGTGAACTATGAGGCGAAACCTATTGTTAGGGTAGCTAAGATAGTTCCGCTACAGATTGGCGAATGGTCTGGAAAGTTTTACTTGATGTTGGTGCCGTTGGATGACTTCCACTTTATATTGGGTTTGGAATTATTGTGGAAGACAAGAGTTTACGTTTCACCGCGTCGAGGTGGTATCCTGAAATGCGATAAAAGTCCGTGTTTTGTTCGAGGGTCATAAAACAGAAGAGGGTAAAGTTGGTTTCTGCGCTTCAGATTCGTGATAGTGCGCGAAAGTGGGCGGCTTGCCCCTAGACCATAGAATAGAGCCAACGGTGCTGCTTCGGACTAGGTAAGGTGTCGAACCTCATGTTTTCGATCTCAGTAGCTGAATCTTCTGGATTTGGTAAAAAAGAAACTAAACCCTCTGCCCTAGATTCAGCTAAAAAGCTAGCTCTCGCTTCATCTGATGCTTCATAAGTTTTAGATTTGAAAAAGCCCTCCTTCCTAAACAAGTCAAAAGACTCAGAATCGGGATCACGGTTGTTGGAACTCTTCCCCTCTTCAGCGTCTGTTTCGGCGGATGATTCGGATTCTGCGGATGCGGATTACTAAGCCGCGAGATCTCAGGATCTAGCTAGATAAGACTTATTACACCTTGGGGAAAGCCCATACGGGAAAACGAGACCAAGTCATAAGGAAAGAATTCTTGTTGCTTCAAAAAAGATCTGGCGAAGAGCACCAGTGAAGTGAGGCACGAAAGGCTTTAAAGAGCTCACGCGGATTATGCCTACCTTGGCTACTGGCGAAGATGGAGTAAATTTACTTAACCAAAGCCATACCTGAGTGACTTAGGAAGCGGCTTTGTCTTAGCTTTTCTACCTTCTGCCCGATCCTTTCATGGAGGAAGGGCTTCGTACCGTACTCGAGCTTTGGATCAATAAGTGCTAGCGCTAGCGCGCAATGGCTTAACTCTTTCCTAAAGTTTGCCCATCGTGGGACAAACACTCGGTTGCCTCTCGAAGATGAAGAAGAAAGTTCTGAAGCCGCGCTTGCCGCTGAGGAACACGATGATGGCAACTCATGGTTCTACGACATCAGAAACTACCTCAAGGATCGAAGCTTCCCATCCTATGCTACGTCCAAAGATAAGGAGATCATCAGGCGCATCGCTACGAGGTATGTAATCCTATCACACACACCTAATAATAAAAGATCTTTTATGATGATATTATCAATAATATAGTGACGGTATCAGTGGTGGTCGCGTGTGGTAGTCGTATGCTTGCGAAGAAGATTCTTCAAAAGCATACGGAGGCTTAGCACGCTAGGAGTGGGAGTCAAATCATTCCCTCTCCTCTCGGTCAAAGATTGATTGGCGAGCTCCAATTTTTGACTATGAATATGAAAGGTTTGCCAACACAACCTTTTTCCCGCTAGGTTCAATCAAATCAATGAATCTTCCGGCAGGCAGGGTTTTTGCCCGAACTCCGTACTGTCTCTCTAGCTTGTAGTCAAGCAAGCAAGTTAGGCCTAAGGAACGGAATAACCAAGAAGGGAAAGATCGGAGTACATTACTCTTATCTTTCCCTGGACGAGGCGAATCCTAGCATAACGTAATGAAAACTCACTGATGATTAAGAGATAAGATATAGGGCAGAAGAAGATCAGGCACGCAAACCAAGTCTTTCCAGTCGGGGAGTTAGAACTCTGAAGGGTCTCCTGTGACTTTCTCACCATTTGGTAGGCATGCCAACAAGATCTCATGAGAGCTTTGAATCAATCAGTAAGCTCACTCACAATCTACGGCTCAATTAGCACTAACCAAAAAAAAGGGAATTCGATCCATCTCAGGGAAAGGTAGTGATTGAGACGATCCAGCGGCGTGATTCTATGCTCGACTCAATTTGGTTAAATATTCACTAATTAAATCACTGTTCTTCCCCTTCAAAAAGCTTAGCTAAATGGCCTGCCTCACTTCGCGCGCAGGAATGGATCTTAGCTGTATCTCAGAGGTTGCGTATATAGAAAAAGAACCTAATCCCTTGGTGCGCATGATGGAATATTATCTTCGTCTAATCACCGAGGCCACATGGACTTTCTCTGGGATTGATTGATTCCCCTTAGGTGGATTGGTTGCTGCGCAGCTAACTACCGACCCCTCTTGTTCTGACCCCTTCTTTATAGGACTTGTTAGTAGCTCGAGGTCTGTCTCCTTGCACACCCCTCAAATCCCAATTTTTTTAGTGTTCCGCTAGTGTTCACCCGACCCCTTTCTCCCGGGCGCTCACACGGTAAGCGACCAGGGCCTCGTTCCCTAACTTCTAGCTAACCAAGCTTACACGATCCTTCTTTGTGCTTCCTGCGCTTCCGATTATGGAGCTGTACCTAGTTCCGGGCCAACGAATGAAACAACTGCCTCTCTCTCTCTCTTTTTCTCTGATTTCGTCCGTCGTTCTACGAGATTTTCTCAGCAAGTCATACTAACCTGGCACACGGAGTTTTGATGGCTTGTCCCCTTTTTTTCCTTTTGTGCCCACCCTTTCTTTGAACCTTGTCTCAGTTAAGTATCAATCAACATAAGCGGTCTACCTGCTTTTCTTTCGATTGGCTACCCCTCAACCGCTTAATCAGGGGACTTTTTGTCAGTCCAAAAAAACTCCAGTCCAAAATAGTCAATTCAACTGTCTTTTGTAACATTTCGAAGGTATTGTAACTAACAGTTTAGTTTCCAAGGAAATGATTAAGGAATTCTCTATAAAAGGCTGAGGTATGACCGTTTTGTTAGAAATCACGAATAAAGTTCCGTAGGTAGTTTTCTAAGAAAACCCTTTGAGCCTGAGAGCGTGTATTAAGATCCCTGACTCTTTCTTCGATAAAGTCGTAAGCTTCGGATCTTATGTTTTTTTCATGAAACGGTGACTGAGAGAGAATTTCGGTAAGGCGCGCATCAGGTTCACTTAATAATAAGTTAAAAAGCTTATTCTGTAAATTTTCTTTCAGTTCCATGATTGTTATGTCGAACTGTTCTAAGTCTAGTGCACTTTGGAAATGGCGAATGCTCATTGCCCCATTCTTATTTTGTCTTACTATGTTCTCGTACTCTCCTTCATTGAGTTGAGGAGGCAGTCCGTGAACTAATTGCCTTTCGAGGCCCCGAATACGCGATATGAGTTCCCCTTCCACGTGCGCGTTTTGCGCGCGAAAGTTGTCCAAGACTTGTGCCGCGGATAAGGGTTCCGCTTCTTGGAAAACTTCAGTCCAGCTTGAGCTGGATCTTGAAGGGGATTCCAGAGCGCCAGTCCAGCTTGAGGAATTTTCATAATCAAAAATATACAATAAAAAAAAATAAGAAAGTAAGAATTTAGATTTGAAAATCTATTCACAGCAAAAAGTAGTGATTTCATATTCGGCTTTACTATAAATGTGCGCTTTTTTTTTCGCCTGCCTTCATAGGCTGCGGGGCTGTGCACTTCAGCCCCATCACATCAAGGTGACAGGATTCGAACCTATGGCCCTCTGTACCCAAAACAGATGCGCTGACCAGACTGCGCTACACCTCGTCTCACCCCCCGAAGCATATAGATCCGCCCGATCGATGAACACTCGAACCGAACTCGCCCATCCTTTTGGGCACAGGGGGGCGAGAACCAATCCGAGTAAGAAACCGCTTTTTTTTTTAATCTGCCTCCCGCACTATACGGCTTTTTGCCTTCTTCTTTCACTTGAATTTCCAAATCCGGCTCGCTCTCGGCTACGTGTCCTTTGGACCCTTCGCCCGCTTAGAAGTGGATTCGAACCACTGACACAAGGATTTTCAGTCCTTTGCTCTAACCAGCTGAGCTACCTGAACCACTTTCCTAAAGTTTGTTTTCTTCATCGAATAGCGCCCTACCTTACCACTTTACTAGTAAGGGAAAAGCCCCTTACTAATATGTTAGGGCTTTTTTCGCTTGTTCGTCAAGCTTTCGAGCAGCTCTTTCAACTGCCGCCTAATCTCCCAACATGCTCAAGAACCGAGAGCCGTCCAGGGACTGGACGGCCGGAGGAAATAGAAAGAAGATAGGCCGGTCAAACAAAAACAACGCGCAACGGGCTCTCCGCTCCGTCTCACTAAGTAGTGCTATTCTGTCCTCCGGGGGACTCCACCAAGAGGTTCTTTCTTTCACGTAATTTCGCCTGCCCGTTACACTTCCGTGCCGGAGGAAATGGGATTCGAACCCATGATACAATTTTCTTGTATGTCGATTTAGCAAACCAATGCCTTAAGCCACTCAGCCATCCCTCCAAGTTGTTGATCGAAATTTGATGCGCGCCCGAAGGGCTATCTGATCCGCGTAAGCCGTAGCGCGCTAGCGCGCGAACTCTTCCTCTATGAGCGAGACTCTATCCAGACCCCCCAGCATCCAAGCCATCAAAATCTGCGGGCGAGGCCCATGAAGACCCCACCACTGAATGATGAACTTTGCGCCTCCGACCCAGACGAATTGAATTCATATCTCTTTCGTCTGGTCGCCGGACTGTTCTTCTTCTATTACATTACATTACGGAGAAGTCCATTCTCGTCATGATCGATCCGCGTCCTACCGTAGTGCCCGGAGAACCTTAGCAAGGCTTACTAAGGCGAAGGAATGCTTCGTTGATTGCACGAGCTAGCCTGCAAGCAAGCCCCTTACTCACCTCTCTCTCTATAAAAAAAGCTCTCTCCGGAAAGCTTTCAAGCCCCTTTACTTGATGAATTGAATCGCTCAGCGCAACAAACAAATAGCTTAGCTAGAAAAAAAAAAGCATTTTTAAATAGATGAAAGTGAAATCCGCCCTGCCCTGTATGGATAGTATGGTATGGCGGACTCGGTCAAGGTTAAGTTGATAGCCAGAGGAATGCGAGCCTGGCAGTCAGTCTGTTCAACCATGAACTCAGTACTGCAACCCCCCCTCTCACTCGGCGTCTAGCATTTCTATCGGATAGCTATCTCACTCCCATTCCTGCTCCTTCTTTCCTTCGTCGGCCCGACATTTTAGTAGGCGATCAAATCCCTGTTCGCTTTCTTGGTTCGCTCTGCCGATTATTAGGGGCCAGTCTTCTCCTCTTTTTTAGTTTAATTCACCACTCCGTAGGCTGAAATTGTTGGATGCTAAGGAAGCCTATCGAGGAAAAGACCCTATTTGATCGTTCAAACCGAGCTTGACTACGGATGATAAGCCAATTAAGTTATCGGCGAGGGAACAAGTGCAGCCAAGGCCAAGACCTGAAGGAGTACTACCACTCGCGATGAAAGAAGAAAAGATGCGAGCCGGAAGGACGACGAGAGATGATCGCTCGGAGGAGGTAGCGGCACTAATTAAACGGGAGAGCCTTGGAAAGGGGGACCGGGGCCAAGCTGAGCTTATAAGGGTATGCGGCATGGTTAAATAAATAAAGGAGAGCATTCAACTCGTGTGTTTGGCGTGGATCATAGAGGCGGATTTTTCGTGGGATGGATTCACAAAGGTTCTTATGACCTTGCCCGGGAGTAGTATGCTTAGCGTGGGAAAGATTACGGCGAAGGTAGGAAATCGATCGGAGGCTAGGGAGCGGATAAATTCCCTTGACCCGATCAATTCCTTCCGTTTTTCAAATTGCTAAACAAGATCGGATGACGCCGAAACGGAAGGAAGCAAGAAATTCATCCTACTTTTTGTTCTCAAAGGCGGGCGCTTAGAGTTAGAGTACAGCTGCGTAAAAACCTCTAATCTTCGCCCATTAATTTAGACCGGCCACTGACTTATCGAACGCTTTTCAGACAGAAGTCGTCATTTTTATGTTTAGAGGTCGTTCTGCAAGGTACCGAAGTCATTCGATCGGGGAGAAAGCACACACGATCTATATATAGATGAATAATACCAGTTGAGTCGGATGGTGCTAGTCTTCTCGCTTACGGAAAAAGGGGCTCCCACATCAGAAAGAAGAGAGGCACCTAAACCAGCCACAGACGCATTAGCAGTTCGCGTGGAATCAGATTAAACCAAGGTCAAGGAAGACTGAGGTGACCAAATCGAGGACGATGAGCTATTCAATTCAGACGAAGAATTTGACACAGGTTCAGCAAGGACGGGCTTTTCATCCCAAAGAAGAAGAGCTAGAGGTGAGTGAGCCTACGAACGACCACCGCTTATCCTTTCCTACCCACCGCCCATAGAAGCGAGAGAGACCAGCTATTCATCGGCGGATTACGTAACCGGGATATCAGATGTTGAATAATTGCCCGCTCTTGGTCCGTCTACGAAGGGGTAAGAAAGGAGAGCAAAGCAGACTTCCCCGATTAGTACTATCAGACTCGATGCGAAAAGGCAAGGGGATCTTGGAAGAGTTTTTTAGGATTCTTAAACCCGAAAGCATTGATTGAATGGCTTGGTCGAGGACAGGTAGTTTATAGGCCTGAAAGATATCTTTGCAAAAGCAAATCCCCTTACCTTCCCACTACCCTTTCTATTCGTAGAGAGGTTACACGACACCAGGCTTATAAGACTTCTCCTTCTAAGAATTAGGTATATGTCTTCCTGGCTTCAAGAGCTGCCTTGACAGCTTTTAGCTTCTGAGTGATACATAGATATGTGTTTGGCAAAGTGAAGCAAGCATCAATAAGTAGAAAGCAATACATGTAAAACTATCTCAACAAGAGCAAGCCGTTAGCGCACTAGCCTTAGGTGTCGAATACGGCCACTCATCCGCTTCCTAGCCGGAAAAGAAGGACTTTCAGGCTTCGAGCCAGGAAGAGCAAGAGTACCGCCCGAGAAGAACTACCAGAGCAAGAAGGATGGAATTCATGAACTTACCGCTCGCATGTGATAGAGAAAGGTACTTGGAGATCTTTCTAGGTTCCTAAATGCGGGGGTCTCATGCATTCAAAATAGCGGAAAAGTGGCAACTTGGATGTTTGAAAGACCGCCAGATTCGCTCGGTTTTTTGAAGGTAAAAATGGTTAAGTAAAAAGATCAAACTGGAAAAGATAAAGATAAAGGTTTGTTCAAGTCTGACTCTTGTTGCTATTATTTTTTTATTGTGTAGCCATTGCCACTTGGAAAATTCACACTTATAAGAAGGATTTGACCCAACCCGAGAACGGAAAGAAATTTCTCTCTGAATCTCCACTGCCTCTCAAAAGCAAAGAGCTTTCTTAGACTAACGGAATCTGCCATGCAATGCACAAAAGAGCTTAAAAAGTACTTAGAGCTTTCTATTTCCAAAAAAAGCCTCTATATGGACAGCTCCCACACTAGACCTGAAAGTCGAAAGAAGAAAAGGAATTCTATACGTGATGAAAAAGAGAAGGAAAGTACTTTAAGAGAAGACTTTAGCCGGTACTAGCTTGACAGTAGGAAGAGTCTAAAGGCCTAAGCCCAGCTATTGAATCCACTATTCTTCTTCAAGCGATGCTTCCTTGAGTTGAATCAGCCGAGAGTTCATCCAGAGGGGAGGATCAAGGTAGTGAAGTGAGAAAAAAAAAGAAAAGAAAGGTGATTCAGTGACCGATGGGAAGAATCATTCAATCTCGGGACAAAGGGCAGAAGGGAAGGTAGCTCGGTCTTCTCGAAAGGTGGTTTAGTGGGTGGGCAACTCACTCAATCAATAGTCATTCTCTCTATAACCCTAGAAGGAAGCCTTTGGCTAGGAACCAGAGAAAGGGAAGTGTTCATGTAGCAGTGGAAGATCTTAACTAGGCTACGAAGGAACTTCCGGATTCCAATTCTTTTGGGGTTCCCGGCTTACTCTAAGCTAGCGAAAAGACCTTCTTTCAAAGTCACTAGAAAGAGAATAAAAGAAGAAAAAGGGCTAAGATGAATTAGCTAACGAATGCTCCTCCCCTATGGAAATGCTTTCATAAACTCTTCTTCCTCTTGCCGACTCTGATAGTGAGTGCTGAAGAAGAAAAAAAGTAGTTCTTCCTTCTTTGCAGTTAGCTCTCCAGGTAGGTCACCGAGGGCGAGGGGAGAGAAGTCACTAACTAGAGTGCCAAGGAAAGCAATTGCATGTGTCAAGCATAGTGGCATGCTCTGTAGACGGGACCGATTCACTTCACTCTCCTTCGCCTTCACTTTCAACCAGAACAAGAGAGAGCTTCACCGCTACGGGGATGCGAAGACACCACAATCGCCAGTCCCTCGATACAAAGGAATTGATCCGCTTCAAGAGTTAGCCCACCTCAAGGCCGAAGTCAAGACTGCCTTTCTACATCAAGATCTGGCCCTGAAAAAAGGTAGGTAGCTTATCCTCACTCGATCGACTCAGGCTATGGTTTGATTCCTGTCATATGTACCCGCTAAGGCAACCCCGTCACAGCTCGCATTGTTTTTTCAGTTGAGGATTTCGCTTCTGATGTAGTCAGTCGGAACCTAAGTTCCGTTTTTAGCTTTAGGGATCCACACCTGAACAGACTAGTCTACGCCCAGCCCGCGAGCCTTTCCCACCCCAGGAAAGCGAGCCCATAATGAGAGTCAGATCCCAATGTGCCCCCTCTCAAAATAGAAAAATGAACAAGAAGAACGATCAAGTGGGTAGACCCATAGGAAGAAACTGACATCAATCTTGGGTACATCAAGAATGAAAGAAGAAATAGGGCTTTGACTTTCTCGGGCAGGAAGGCGCTTCTTCGATTAGGTGTCTCGTGGCGGGGGTTGTGCACAATCAAAGAGGGGCGGCTACTTTCGCGCTAGCTGCTTTCCCTTATGTTACACTAATTGTGCTTTGTCACCTCTTTTTTATTTATGATGTAGTAGTAGCGCGCGCGCTCGCACTTAGAGCAATTACGCGCTTCTCTCGTTATGTTATGCAAGCCAGCTTTCTCAAGGAGGAGACATGATTTAGCAGTTAATTACATCTCGAAGAAGACCTCCTAAGCTAAGGACGCCGGCCAGTAGAAAACAATTTAGATATTTTGAAGGAGACACACGAGAGGCGGCCAAAGATTCAGACTACGGTCGAAGCCAATTACAAAGGTTCGGAGGAGGATGAGACCCTTTCAAGGAGGTGATTGAGGCAGTACGGTAATAACCTTTACAGCTACCTGTCCTTATCAAGCGTCAGCTCAAAAACAGGGGTCCCCTTAATGTATGGGACGAGACCAGGTCGGATTAGTAGCTTGAGGGTCGAGTGTTTCGACCATAAAAAACTTTTGGCATTGGCTCAGGATGCCCCGACTTAGGATGTATGCTTCGATACACCCCCTGCTCTGTAGGAATTGACATATGATTTCGAATCATCGTTGATGATGATTTTTTTCACTGCCGGCTGGGGCAACCTTTCGATCTAGGCCTGACTGAACATTTATGAGAAAAGCCCTATAAATTGTCGTACCAGATCATTTCGAAAGGCGCTTGCTTTGGTTAGTTTCCTTCAGCAGCCCGCGAACTTCTGTCAGAGGTGATTAGTCTCCTTACGTGGCGGCAGGGTCGTCACGAGCAATAAGCGTCGACAACATCCTTCTCCTACACACTGGGCAGTCCATTGCTAAGGACTCGGTGCTCAACCGTGCCCATATGCTAGTTGAAACCAATCTTACCTTACCTTATTTACGATAAACCCCGAAGACACTGCTCAGTCTATGTCCTCCAACGTTAGGTAGTATCTTGCGCTTAAATGGACTGGCCCTTCTTTTAGGGAAACTATATGCTTGTCTTCCCTTAGATCTGAGGGCGGCAATGTTGAGAGGGCGAAAGCACACAAAGGGGGGGCACGTCAGCCAAAAGAAGGGTATGGAGTCGGAAATCGAACCCCTTGTTGTTGACCTGTGACAGCCTCAATGCTCTTATGGCAGGGCAGTAGCAAGAACACGATCTCTCGGAAAAGAAAAAAGAAGACTAAACCCTATCCAAGATGCCCCACCAATCAAATAAGGCACTGCAGAGCCAGGCCCCAAAGTACGCTTTTGCTCGCTCCGCAAGTAAGTACGAACCAGGCAAAGAAGCAATGTCGACCACCCCTAAAGGTAAAAAAACCTGATGCATGGGACAAGGCCGGAGAGTATAAAGACTATAAACGCACGCAGCCCTCAGGCAAACCTCTAACCAGGCTGATGAAACCTAACCAGAATGTTAAATCAATTACGTCGGTCGTTGTGATCCTTCTTTCCCTTCCAGCTCATCTTGACTATTCCTCAAAAGAAAGAAAGGAAAGAACTCGATCACACTGCACGGAAAGAAAGGCTTCATTATATCAAAAGGGGCGAGCGTATCGATTGCAGAAAGGCTGGCTGTACCCGAGAGTAGTTATTCTCCCTTACTTCGTCCTTGCTGCTATTGTAGCAGTAGTGCCTTTTGGAATTGTATCAGAAGTCCCTGGCTTCTTAATACTACTCTAAGTAATTTCGTCCCTTGAATGCTGATCTAAGCGAGCGCGAATAGGGTCCAGCTAGTAGGTTGTAGTTGCATAGTTCCTAGGCCATCCATCCTGCCTTGTCCCTTCTCGCGTAAACCGCTGTATTAAAGGAGGTGAGTAAGTAAGCCAGTTAGAAAGCATGATAAAATAGCCCCTTAAATATCCCTTTATTTTATCGAGCTAGCCTTTTAGTATGATTACCAGGAGTGAAAGAAAGCTACGAAAACTCTGAAGTTAAGGAGAAGAGTGAACCCCTTATACTACCCGTAAAAAGACGAGTACCTGTTGCAAATGAATCAACCCCGCTTGTTTTTTCTGTTGATAGGTTAGATTCTCGGTTGAACGTTAGGAAACCCTACCAAAAATGGAGTCTTTCCCCTATATCCCAGTGCCTCGACTAGTGCTTTTCCTAAGTGGTGGATATTTTTTTTAGGCTTTTAGTCATATGTATTCCCCTCTTTGAGTGTGCTAGTAATAAGCTGGGAAAGTCAAATCCATCAAGGCGAGGAAAAACTAGTTTTCAAGTAGTCCTCCTTGAAGTTCCTTTTAATTGAATGTGGTAAGGATAAATAGAAATGCAATCTCTGAATCTCTTACATCCCGCCTAGTACCTTTTTGAATCGAGGGGGCGAAAGCTTAATATCAAGTAGGAGTTCTGGATTGAGGTCCAGTTGGTTGGATAAAGGTTGGAGTTCTAAGGGCATCATCTCGAAAAATTTCCTTTCCTGGAGTTTCTTTTTAAGTCTTTTCTTTCTTCTTCTATATCTGCTTTCTCTCCGCTCCGGGCAAGTCCTAAGCTTTGCCTTTCCCTTCCTTCCCCCCGTCTCCTTACCGCCCTACTCGCAACTTGATTTTGACCATATCCCGTTCGGGGCTCTCTGGTCTAAATGCTCGAAATGAGCGATATTCACTCGGAACCTAGAGATTCAAACAGGCACAGGTCAACCAAAAGCATATTGCCGAGCTAAGGGATTTCTTGCTATTGTCCCCCCTACTGAGCCGTGGGGTCTTGCTTGGCTATGCCTCGGGAATTGGGCCTCTGGTTTTTGGTAGTACAGGGAAGAGGTGAAACCCAGTTTCTGGGGGGCAACTATGGGAACGAGACTAAGTCCTCTCGAATGAAACCTGGCTTCGACCCGAAGCGATAGGTTTGGTCTACCACAGTAATGAAACCAGCGATGTTTCTGATGCTACTATCGATACTTCCTTCATTGCCCATGTTCGTTACATTGCGTGGGCGATGTTTTCACAGCCAGCAGGGCTTAACTAACGAAAAATCGATCTAAACTGGGGAAGTGTTTTCGCTCTCAAGCGCCCTAGTCGAACCAGATACGCCGATCCA